AAAAATTAGTTTTTAAATTAATTAAATATATTTTGGGTTATTGACAAATTTTGGACAAATTTAGATGTATGATCAAAAAAAGGTAAATTTTTGTCAAGAGAAAGAAGGGGGGGGAGGGGCTTTTAAAAATATTTATTATATGTATATAATATATACAATAATTTATAATATAAAAGTGTTAGTTGAAATTTACATTGATTTTGAAAAATAGATGTTTTGAAATGTCGATAAGGATCATTAAAAAATAATGAAAAGATTTATATTAATTAAAAATATTTATAAAGTGTTAGTTGAAATTTACATTGATTGTTGAAATTTCAATTAATGTATTAGATAATTGTTTATTTGTGTCTGTGGTTATTGATTTTTATACTTAGTTGTAACTCAGATCATGTAAATTAAATGTTGTTTTGGTTGATTATATATTATATAAATATTATATAAATATCATAAAAATAATTGATCTTAAATAATTTTAAATTCATTGTTTTTGAGTATAAAGTATGTTTAACTGGAATTTAATGATGTTAAGTTATATAAGTTGAACAATATATTGATTGTTGATGTATAAATATATATATATATTAAATAATAATAATAATAATAAGTTTATTTAGATTGTTAAGTTATATAAGTTGAACAATATATTGATTGTTGATGTATTTTTGTGGTGTAGATTGCACGAGAGGTTTTCAATTTTTAGGAGTAGTTAAAGATAATAGCTATCAAAAATATTTTATTAGTATATATAGTATGGTTGTTTTCCAAACAATTGGTTTAAGTATAATTATTTAAATAAAATATTTGTATAATTTGGTGTATGGGCATATAAAGTTTTGATCTTTAAGGAAAAGGTTCAAGTCCTTTTTTTGTAAAGAGTTTTAAGTTAAGTAAACTATAAGTTTTCAAGACTTATAATAAATAATGTTGTTTAAATTCTGTATGAGGTGGTCGAAATTTTAGTCGGTAGATTGTAAATCTATTTATGAGTATATTACTTTCTCATGGTTTTATATTTTATTTAAAATATTAAATTGCAAATTTAAAGATACATGATTAGTGTTAAAACTTATTAGGATAAAGTAAGCTAATTAAGCTATTGGGTTCATACCTCGAAAATAGATTTTGTGTTGTCTCTTTATTATATATAATTAATTTGACTTTGGTTTTTGTTTTAGTTGTTATAATTTTATACATGTTAGGTTTATTATATATATATATATATATATATATATAATCGTTTATAGTGTTAATATTTATAATAGTTTTTGTAGTTTGATTAAATATTGAGTACATGATTATATATAGGTTTTTTTTATTAAATGATATTTAATATAATAGTTGACTTTTTCAGTATATTAATTTATACAATGAATGAGAGTTTTATATAGAAATTATAAATTATGATTGGATAAATTTGTGCCAGCATCTGCGGTTATACATATAATTAAAATTAAAATGTTTTGGTTGAAAGTAAAGTAAGATGTGTTTATTAATTAAGGGAGTTTTATAGTTAATTTTTTGGTAAAATTTTTAAATTAATTTGTTTATTATTGGTTTCTTTAATATTGATACTTTGAAATTTTGAAAATAAACTAGGATTAGATACCCTATTATTTTTTAGTGTAAAAATTGATTTGTTTATTTACCTAAGTATTATGAAGATAATTTAATGTTTTATTATGTTATTTAAAACTTAAAAGGTTTGGCGGTTTTACATATCCAGTCAGGGGAATTTGTTGATATAATTTGATAATCCACATTTTAAACTTACTTCTTTTTGAATTTTTATATAAAACAGTTTATATATTGCTGTCGATAGTTTATGTTTTAAGAAAAAAAGAACTTTTAAATTTTTTAATTGGTATGTCAAGTCATAATGTAGCTAATAAAGAAGGTTTAATGAATTACTTTGGTTTATTTTATTTGGTTACCGGATAGTAAATGTTAAGTTTATTAGTAAGGTGGACTTGATAGTAAATTTAATAATTAGTATGTATAGTTGAATATGGTTTTGTAAAGTGTACATATCGCCCGTCACTCTTGTTGGTTAAATAAGATAAGTCGTAACATAGTAGAAGTAATGGAAATTGTTTCTGGAGAAATATATTAATTTTATATTTGAACAAAAATTAACATAATTGTAATGTGTCTCACTTACGTTGAGAGGATAATTTATTTAAATTATTTTTGAAATAAATTGATTTAAGATTTATATGTGGATTGTTTAAGATAATGGATATATATATAATAAAAGGTTTTTATTTTAAAGTAATGGGTATAGAACTATTTTTGTTTGTTGTACTGAAGAGGAAAAAATAATAACTAAGTTTGAATATAGTAGAATTTAAATTTTGTACCTTTTGCATAATGGTTTAATAATATTGCTAGATATATATTTTCTTCTCGAAATATAAAGATTTATTTGTTTTAAAATAATATTTTATGGAAATAGTTAACGTAGTATAGTTATTATTTTAAAAGTGAATGGTAGTGAAATGTTAATCGGTTTATATGGTAGCTAGTTTATTTATTTTTTACATTTTAGTGTTATTTAAAAATTAATTATGAGTAGTAATTTTTTTTGAATTAAATATTGAGGGATAAGCTTCATATGTTATTTGTGAGAAGATTTTTAGTATTAAATAGATAATTGAAGTTGAATTAATATTTTTTCTTAGTTGGTATATTAATATTTTGTTTTTAGTAAATACTTTCTTCATGATGGTTAAGTAAATTTCTTTAAATTATATAAAGTAAAATATAATGTTAAAATGAGTATTTGATTTTATTGAATATATATTATTAGTTTGTGATTGAATTGATGATTTGGAAATTAAAGTTCTTTATGTAAATATAGATTTAAAATTAATTAGGATAAAGGAATTTGGCAAATATTAATTTCGCCTGTTTATCAAAAACATGTCTCTTTGAGATTTTTTAATAAAGAGTTGGGCCTGCTCGGTGATTAATATTTAACAGCTGCGGTATTATAACTGTACTAAGGTAGCATAATAATTTGCTCTATAAATTGGGGCTAGAATGAATGGTTTGACGAAAATTTGACTGTCTCTATCTTATTTATTAGAAATTAATTTTTGTAGTGAGAAAGCTTAAATTATTTAAAGGGACGAAAAGACCCTATTGAGCTTGTATTATTTAACAAATTATATGATTGTTATTTGTTTGAATTAATTTTGATTGGGGTGATCAAGGAATAAATTTTATTTAGTTTAACTTCCTTAGTTAATTGTTTTATAGAAGAATAAACCAAAGTTTTTGCTTAGAAGATAAGTTACCATAGGGATAACAGCGTAATTTTTTTTGAGAGTTCATATTGAAAAAAGAGATTGCGACCTCGATGTTGGATTAAAATTAACCTTAAGGTGAAGAGGCTTTATTAGGTAAATCTGTTCGATTTTTAAAATTTTACATGATCTGAGTTCAAACCGGTGAAAACCAGGTTGGTTTTTATCTTTTAAATTGTTTTTTATTTGATTTAGTACGAAAGGATTGATTATAATTAATTATATTAATTAATTATATAAAATATATAATAAAGTTGGCAGAAATATGTGAATAATTTAGAATTATTTTATAAAAGTATAACTTTTACTTTATATTAAGGTGGCAGATTAGTGTGAAGGATTTAAGATCCTTTTATGAAAATTTTATTTATTTTCTCTTAATAATGTTTGTTGAATTAATTTCTTATATGGTTGCATGTATTTCTGCATTATTGGCGGTTGCTTTTTTTACATTGTTGGAGCGAAAAGGATTAAGATATTTTCAGTTGCGAAAAGGTCCAAATAAAGTAGGTTTGATGGGATTACCTCAACCTTTATCAGATGCAATTAAGTTGTTTAGTAAAGAATATATTAAGCCTACTATGGTTAATTATTTTCCTTTTTTAATTTGTCCATTTTTGAGTTTATTTTTTGCTTTGTTTTTATGAATATTATATAATAGGTATTTTTTTGTGGCAATAGGGGGAATAAGAATAATAATATTTTTATGTATTTCTAGGGTTGGTGTATATACTGTAATAGGAGCTGGGTGGTTTTCAAATTCTAAATATGCATTGTTGGGGTCAGTTCGTGCGGTTGCTCAAAGAATTTCTTATGAGGTGAGGATGTCTTTAATTTTAATGAGTTGTTTATTATTAGTTGGTAGTATTAATTTGGTAAATTTATTAAAGTATCAATATATTTGTTGAATTTTTTTTGTTAATTTTTTTATATTGATGATGTGGGTGGTATCAATAATTGCGGAGACTCATCGTGCTCCATTTGATTTTGCTGAAGGTGAATCAGAGTTGGTTTCTGGATTTAATGTTGAGTATGGGGCAGTGGGGTTTGCTTTATTGTTTATGGCTGAGTATGGTAATATTTTATTTATAAGGTTCTTGTGTGGAGTTCTATTTTTTGGAGGAGGGGTTTTGAAATTTTCTATGGGGTTATCAATATCATTTGTTGTAGGTTTATTGAGATTTTTATTTATTTGAGTTCGGGCAAGTTATCCTCGATATCGATATGATTTATTAATATATTTAATTTGGAAGAGTTATTTACCATGTGTGTTAATAATTTTAATTTTTATTAGGGTTTTTAGAAAAATAATATTTTATTTTTAGAATACAAGAGATAGTTTAATTAAAATAATAACATTGGAAGTTATAGATTAAAATTTTTTATTTTTATTTTTTGATATGGTATTAATATTAATATTTGCTTTGGGTTTTTCTATTATTAGAATATTAATTGTTTTGATTCAACCTTTAAGGTTAGGATTTTTAATTATATTAATTAGGATTTTTATAAGGGTTTTGATTTCTTTTTTTGTTTATTCTTGATATGGATATATATTATTTTTAGTTTATGTAGGGGGTTTGTTGGTAATATTTATATATATTATTAGTCTTATTCCTAATTTAATTTTTTTTTCTAAAGGTTTAATTATATATATAATAGCTGGTGTTGTGAGATTTTTTTTTATAAATATAATTTCTATATATTGATATTTGGATATAAATATAATGATTATGAAAATGATAGAAATTAAGATTTTAAGATTAGGTATATCTAGGTTAGTTATAAGGAAATTTAATTTTTTTTGTTATGTATTTTTGGGAGTATTATTATTGTTGATTTTAGTAAGGGTTGTTAAGATTTGTTATTATTGTGAGGGTCCATTACGGGTTTTTAAATATAAGTATGCTTAGTTCATTACGGAAAACTCATCCTGTATTACAAATTGTTAATGGTGCATTGATTGACTTACCATCACCTGTAAATTTATTCATTTGATGAAATTTTGGTTCTTTATTGGGATTATGTTTAATTATTCAGTTAATAAGAGGAATTTTTCTTGCTATACATTATACATCATGTATTGAGTATTCTTTTGATTCTGTTATTCATATTATACGAGATGTTAATTATGGTTGGGTGTTGCGATATATTCATGCTAATGGTGCTTCTTTTTTTTTTATTTGTTTATATATACATATTGGTCGTGGTTTATATTATGGATTATATATAAATGTTTATACGTGAAATGTTGGGGTGTTATTATATATTTTGGTAATATTAACTGGATTTGTAGGTTATGTATTACCTTGAGGTCAAATATCATTTTGAGGGGCTACAGTAATTACTAATTTGGTTTCTGTTGTTCCTTATGTTGGGGAAATTTTGGTATATTGAATTTGAGGAGGATTTTCTGTTGATAATGCTACTTTAAGTCGATTTTTTTGTTTTCATTTTTTGTTCCCTTTTATTATTGTTGGGTTAGTTATTTTACATTTTTTATTTTTACATGAGCGGGGTTCAAGCAATCCATTGGGGTTAAATAGTGATTTAGATAAAATTCCTTTTCATCATTATCATAGTTATAAAGATATCTTAGGGTTTCTTGTAATATTATTTGCTTTGGTTGAGTTGAGACTATTATTTCCTAATATGTTAGGTGATGCTGAAAATTTTATTCCTGCAAATCCTTTAGTTACACCTATTCATATTAAACCTGAGTGATATTTTTTATTTGCTTATGCTATTTTGCGTTCAATTCCTAATAAGTTGGGGGGTGTTGTTAGTTTGGGAATATCTATTGTTGTGTTGTTTGTTTGTCCTTTTTTACATATTAGAGGATGTATAGGATTATGTTATAATTTTTTAGGACAGTTTTGTTTTTGATTTTTGGTGGGTGTATTTTTCATTTTAACTTGGATTGGTAGTTGTCCTGTGGAATATCCTTATGAAATGATTGGTCGAATTTTTAGGGTTATATATTTTGTTTGTTTTTTAATTCGACCAGTTTTAGATATAATGTGGATATATATATTAGATTATTAGGTTATATTGGATAATTATGGGTTTTGAAAACCTATTATAAGTGTTCGATTCACTTATAACCTTATATAGTTATAAAAATATATTATTTAATTTTGGTTTACAAAACCAATGTTTTTAGTTAAACTATTATAACTTTTATATGATTATAAATAATTGTTTATTAATAGGAATATATATATATATATGTGGTTTATTTGTATTATTATTTCAATGGAAGCATATTTTAAATATTTTATTAGGTTTTGAAGTATTGACATTAAGAGTTTTTTCTATATTTTTCTTTTCTTTAGGTATAGTTAGTTTAAATTTATATTTGGTTATTGTTGTAATTGTATTTGGTGTTTGTGAGGCTACTTTGGGGTTATCATTATTGGTGAGGTTTATTCGATTACATGGAAATGATTACGTTTTGAGGTTGAGGGTCTATAAATTGTAGGAATATTAATAAGAATAATGTTATTATTATTTTTAAATTTTTGGTTAAAATGGGAATTACGATTATGGTATATAATAATTTTTAGGTTCTTAAGATTAAAATATTTAAGTATTGATTATAGAGGTATCAGAGAATTTTATTTTTTTTTTGATAAAATATCAAGGGTTTTAATTTTATTGAGGTTTTGGACAAGTAGATTAATATTACTTTCTAGTTATAAGTCTGTAAAGAGAGTTAATAATAAAGTAAGGTTTTTTTCTTTTTGTGTGTTATTATTATGTTTTGTAGTAGTAATATTTTTTTTAGTGGAGAATTTGATTATATTTTATTTATTTTTTGAAATTTCGTTAGTTCCTACTTTGTTACTAATTTTAAGTTGAGGATATCAACCTGAACGTTTACAGGCTGGTATATATATAATATTATATACAGTTACGGCTTCTTTACCATTATTGTTATGTTTGTTGTTGGTGGGGTATCGAGAGGGATCTTATAGGATAAGTTTAATTAAATTATTATTTATTGATAATGTTAGTTTATATTGGATTGTGGGGTTATTACTAGCTTTTTTAGTAAAATTGCCTATTTATTTTTTTCATTTGTGATTACCTAAAGCTCATGTAGAGGCTCCTATTTCAGGGTCTATAATTTTAGCTAGAGTGTTATTGAAGTTAGGGGGTTATGGAATTATACGTTTTATCGGTTTATTTAAAATTTTGGGTAGAGTTTATTTAACTATGTTGTTTGTTGTGTGTTTATGAGGGGGATTATTAACTTCTGTAATTTGTGTTGGTCAGAGAGATATAAAGAGATTAATTGCTTATTCTTCAATTGGTCATATAGGGGTTATATTGGGGGGAATAATTAGAGGATTTGTTGTTGGTTGAGAAGGGGCTATTTTAATAATAATTTGTCATGGGTTGTGTTCTTCAGGATTATTTTGTTTAGGTAATTTAATTTATGAGAAGATTAATAGTCGAAGGTTATTTTTATGTGGAGGCATAATTAATTATAATCCTATGATAAGATTATTATTATTTTTGTTGTGTATTTGTAATATAGGAGCCCCTCCGTTTATTAATTTAGTTAGGGAAGTTATATTATATATTTCTACATATATATATAGTATATATATATTGGTTTTTATTTTAATAATAGTATTTTTGGGAGGTTTATATAATTTAATTTTTTATATTAGGGTTGATCACGGGCAAATAATAAGGTTTATGAAAGTTTTGAATATTAATAAAAGGAATGAAAATTTATTGTTACTTTTACATATTATCCCCTTATTAATATTTATTTTAAATATTGGGTATATTAGAAGGATTAATATTTAAATTTAGGTAAAATTAGTTTATTATAAAATACTAGGTTGTGGGCTTAGAGAAAAAGTTAATTTATTTTACTATGGGTAAATTAAAATTAGAAATTTTTTTTAGTATTATGTTAATGTCAGTTTCTTTTCTTTTTCTTTTTTTATTTATATATTTAATTTTGAATAATTGTAGTTATATTATTTCGTGAGAAATTTTTAATGTTATAAGGTTATTTGTTGAATTGGATATTTTGTTTGATTGAGTAAGTTGTAGATTTAGAAGATTGGTTTGTTTAATTTCTGGATCGGTATGTATTTTTAGTGTTAGTTATATAAAGGGGGATGTAAATATTAATCGATTTATAATAGTATTAATGTTATTTGTTTTGTCTATAAATTTTTTGATTTTTATTCCTAGATTTGTTAGTTTAATTTTAGGATGAGATGGATTGGGTCTAGTATCATTTTGTTTAGTAATTTATTATCAAAATAGTAAGTCATTGAGTGCAGGTATATTAACAGTTTTAATGAATCGGGTTGGGGATTGTTTTATTTTGGCTGGAATTAGGATTATATCATTGTTGGGACATTGGAATTATTTGTGTATTTGGCATTTTTGATTTTTTGATGTTTGTATAGTTTTTGTTGTTATTGCGGGAATAACAAAAAGGGCTCAAATTCCTTTTAGAAGTTGGTTACCTGCTGCGATGGCTGCACCTACTCCTGTTTCGGCTCTAGTACATTCATCAACTTTAGTTACAGCAGGAGTATATTTATTAATTCGATTTTATGACTATTTAATTAGGATAAGATATTTTTGTTATTTTATAGTGTTTATTTCAATTATAACTACTTTTATATCTGGAGTTTGTGCTATATATGAATATGATATAAAGAAAATTATTGCTTTATCAACTCTAAGACAGTTAGGGGTTATAATAATATCTTTAGGTATAAAAATACCTATATTGGCTTTATTTCATTTATATACACATGCTATATTTAAAGCTTTATTATTTTTATGTGGTGGTAATATTATTCATTGTTATAGAGGAATACAGGATATTCGTGATATTAAGGGAGTAAAATATAATTTACCTTTTACCAGGGTTGTTCTTAATATCTCAAATATGGCATTGTGTGGATTTCCTTTTCTAGCTGGATTTTATTCAAAAGATTTAATTATTGAAGTTTTATTGAGTAGGGATATAAATATATTGATTGGTTTATTAGGAATATTTGGAGTATGTTTAACTATATTGTATTCTATACGTATATCTATTTATGTAGTGTGGGGGGATGTAAAGAGTTTAATTTATGAAAATAGAGAAGATAGTGATTTATATGTTATTGTATCAATAATAATTTTGTGTATTGGTGCGTTATTTGGAGGGTTTATATTGCAAAATGTTGTTTTTTGTTTTAATGAAGTAATTATTTTACCATTATTATATAAGATGTTAGTTATAATGTTATTAATATTTAGTATATTATTATCTTTTAGTTTATGAAATGGTGAAATAATAAAAGTTAAATATAGATTAATATATTGGTGTAATAGGAAGATGTGATTTATATCTTCTTTGAGGGGGTATCCATTTATATTATTAATGAAAAATATTAGGAATATAAATTTAAAATTGATTGATATAGGGTGATTAGAAGTAATAGGGGGTCAAGGTATACTTATTATAATTAAAAAAATTATATATATAATGGAATGATGAATGGTTATTTTGTTTAATATTAATATAATTGTTATTATTTATATTATTACTATTATTTACTTAAATAGCTTAAATTTAGAGCATGACGTTGAAGGTGTTAAGGTGATATTAATTATTTTTAAGTGAGTATATATAAAATATATATATTATCAATTGATGGTTATCTGAGTATAAAGTAATTAGTAGGGAGAAAATATAACCTTGGATAATGGCAATACCAATTTCAAAAATAAAATATCCGATTTGAATTAATAAAACAATTGATGTTGTTAAAATGGATATGTTGATTAAAGAAAATGATAGGAAATCACCAATTAAAGTTAAAATAATATGGCCAGCTCTAATATTAGCAGCAATTCGAATTGCTAAAGTTAATGGTTGTACTCTGATTCTTATGATTTCGATTAAAGGTAAAAAAGGAATTAAAAATGAAGGAGTTCCTGAAGGTAGTAATGATGCAAGAGATGAATATGCATTGTTATGATATGAGGATAAAATTAATCTGAATCATAAAGGGAAAGAAAGGGAGAAAGATATAGCTAGGTGACTAGTGGTACTAAAAACATACGGAATTAATCCTAGTAGATTGAAATTAATAATTATTAAAAATAATGATGAAATGATTAGTGAAAATCCTCCTAAGTTGTTTCTAAAAGATCGAGTAATTTGAATATTAATAATTTGTTTTGGAATTATAAAAGAAGAATTAAAAAAAGAGGGGAAAATTCAAAAAGAAGAATTAATAAAAAATAGAGATCATAAAGATAAAATTCATGTTAGAGAGTGTAGGTATAGGGTTGTTGAATTATGATCATCAAATGAAGAAAAAATATCTACTATCATTTTATCAGTTATATTTTGTTTTTTTTGTTTTCATTTTTTGGTTTATTAAGTTATATTTATTTTTATTATTTCATCATATAATAGATGAATTAAGAAATAGAAGAAATCAAAATAAGAAAAATAATATGATTCAATTTAGAGGAGAAAGTTGAGGCATATAAAAAGTACTATAAGAATAGTAATTTAAATTTGACAAATTTATGTTATAACATTAACTAACTTTTTATGTATTTATATTTAGTAATCAATTATTAAAAGTATTTATGTTTACAATTTCTAATGTAATGGGTATAAATGAGTGATTTGCTCCACAAATTTCAGAACATTGTCCATAGTATAGCCCAGGACGATTTGAATATAAGTTTAGTTGATTTAGTCGACCTGGGATAGCATCTACTTTAATTCCTAATGAAGGGATTGTTCAGGAGTGGATTACATCTGCAGATGAAATAATTATACGAGTATTTGTTTTTATTGGGATAATTAAGTGATGATCTGTTTCTAGTAGTCGAAATGAACCTTCATTTAATTCATTTAAAGGAATTATATAGGAGTCAAATTCGATGTTTATAAAGTCTGAATATTCATATCTTCAATATCATTGGTGTCCTAATGCTTTAATTGTGAGTAGAGGATTAATAGATTCATCTAATAGGTATAGTAATTTAAGTGAGGGAAGAGCGAGGAATAGTAGAATAATTCTGGGAATAATTGTTCAAATTGTTTCGATTTTTTGTCTTTCTGTAATCATTAATGATGAAAATTTATTTGTTATTAGTAAAATTGTAATATATATTACTAGTGTTAAAATAATGGTTAAAATAAATATGGAGTGATCGTGGAAAAAAATAAGTTGTTCTATAAGGGGTGAGTTTGCATCTTGAAATCCTAGTTGTCCTCATTGGGTCATAATATATTAAATTAAATAAATAGAGCTCCAGTTTCTATTTGATTATGAAAATCTACTGGAAGTCGATTATCTCATTCTAGTGATGTATTTAAATGATTAGATCAAATAATTGTTCGTTGGGAGATTAATCTTTCTCAAACAATAAATATAAAAAATATAATCGAAGTTAGTGATAGAAGTGATCCTATAGATGAAAGTATATTTCATTTGGTATATGAATCAGGATAATCTGAGTATCGTCGTGGTATACCTGCTAATCCTAAAAAGTGTTGTGGAAAGAAAGTAATATTTACTCCAATAAACATTATATAAAAATGGGATTTAGTGTATTGTTGATTTAATGATAAACCTGTAATTAGAGGGTATCAATGAGTAAAACCTGCAAATAAAGCGAAAACTGCTCCTATAGATAGAACATAATGGAAATGTGCAACTACATAGTATGTATCATGGAGTATAATATCTAGTGATGAATTAGATAAAACAATTCCAGTTAGTCCACCTGTAGTAAATAAAAAGATAAACCCTAATGATCATAATATAGGAGGGGTATATTTAATAGGTGATCCATAAATGGTTGCTAATCAACTAAAGACTTTAATTCCTGTGGGAATTGCAATAATTATTGTGGCAGCTGTAAAGTATGCTCGTGTATCGACATCTATTCCTACTGTGAATATATGATGAGCTCAAACAATAAATCCTAAGAGTCCAATTGATAATATTGCATAAATTATTCCTAGTCTTCCGAAAGTTTCTTTTTTTATTGAATAATGAGAAACAATGTGGGAGATTATTCCAAATCCTGGTAGAATTAAAATATAAACTTCTGGGTGACCAAAGAATCAAAATAAATGTTGATATAAAATTGGATCTCCTCCTCCCCTTGGGTCAAAAAAAGTGGTATTAAAATTTCGATCTGTTAAGAGTATTGTAATTGCTCCAGCAAGGACTGGTAAGGAAAGAAGTAATAAAATTGCGGTAATAAATACTGATCATACAAATAATGGAAGTCGTTCTATTAATATTCCTTCTCATCGTATATTGATAATAGTTGTAATGAAGTTAATGGCTCCAAGAATAGATGAAATACCAGCTAAATGAAGAGAAAAAATAGCTAGATCAACGGAAGGGCCTATATGAGCTAAATTTCTTGAAAGAGGGGGATATACAGTCCATCCAGTACCTGCACCTCTTTCTACTGCAGCTGAAGATAATAATAGGGTAAGAGAAGGTGGTAAAAGTCAAAAACTTATATTGTTTATTCGTGGGAATGCTATGTCTGGAGCTCCTAGTATTAAGGGAACTAATCAATTACCAAATCCTCCAATTATAACAGGTATAACAAGAAAAAAAATTATTACAAATGCATGTGCTGTAACAATTACGTTATATAGTTGATCATCATTTAGGAGAGATCCTGGTTGACCTAATTCTGTTCGAATTATTAAACTTAGAGAGGTACCTAAAAGTCCTGATCAAATTCCAAAAATAAAATATAGTGTTCCAATATCTTTGTGATTTGTTGAGAATATTCATCGCATATAATAATATAGGAATAAAAATAATAGTTCCTAATAGATTAAAACATATAATTGATTTTATATTTATTACTATTTTGTTTGTTTTAAATATATAGAATGATTTAATTATTATTATTATAATTAAGTTTAAATAAAAGTATAATCTGATGAGTGTTCCAATAAATAATATTAACGATAATAAAATTATATTTATGTTTAATAGTGAATTGAGAATTATTAGTTTTGATAAAAATCCTAATGTTGGGGGAATACCTGCTAGTGATAGAATTAATATTATAAAGAAAATATTTTCTTTATTTATATTTATATTTTGTTCGGTTAATGAGTATGTAAATAAAGTTGATTTTATGGAAAATTTAATAAATATAGGAAGAATAATGATTCTGTAAATTAATAAATAGATAAATATAAGTGAGTTGTTGATAAAACAGCTTGGTAATATTCATCCTAAATGAGAAATAGATGAATAAACTATAATAAGTTGTAGACTAGATTGATTGATTGCTTGAATACTACCTAAAATTGAACTAGTAAAAGCTGATAAAATTATGATTATATAGTTAGAATTAATAAAAGATAATATAAATAATGGTGCTAGTTTTTGTCATGTTAAAATTAAAAATAATATTAATCATCTTATTTGTTTACATATAGATGGTAACCAAAAATGAAATGGAGCTCTTCCCAATTTAATTAATAGTGAAATAACTATAATAGATGAAAATAGGGAATTATTAAATATTGAAAATATAGAAATTGATGATATATATATAAAAATTGATCTTCTAATAAATAAGGATGATCTTATTGATTGAATAATAAAATATTTTATTGATCTTTCGATTTCAAAATTTTTAGATTTAATATTTATTAGAGGTAAAATTCCTATTAAATTTAGTTCTAATCCTATTCATATTATTAATCAATGAGAGGATGATAATGATATAATTGTACCTATAATTATTATAATTATGAATATAAAATTAGCAGGAAAAAATTTATTGTTCATAAAGAGTAGTACAATTATGAATTGCTCATAATAAAGTTAGCAGCTTTATTATATAACATTATTACTCTTATATTCAATTTAATGATCCTTGATTTCATTCATGAAGTAATCCAATAATTAAAATAATAAGAAAAATTATTGAAGATGATAAATAGATAATTGATGGGGAAAATAATAAGTTAATAATTATTGGTATTAATAAAATAATTTCTACATCGAAGATTAAAAAAATAACTGCTAGTAGAAAAAATCGTATAGAAAAAGGAGAACGAGTATATCATGAAGGGTCAAATCCACATTCAAAGGGGGAATTTTTTTCTCGGTTTTTGTAAGATTTAAATGTAATTAGAGAGCTAATAACAAATAAAATAATATTAAGAATAATAAGAAAAAGAGAAAAGAAAAAGAGAGAATACATAAGTATAGAAGATATAATAGTTCTTATAATTTATAACATCAATATAATCCGTTCATTCCGGCGCTATACTCCAGTGAAGAAATAAATTTCAGTTTTTTAATTAACAGTTAAATGCCTCTAATTTTGGCTTTTCACTGAAAACAAGGGTAATAAAATACCTAGATATGGGTCGAAACCATATATGAAGATTCATTTCTTGGTTGGTATTAAATAATTTAGTTATTACTTTTTAATTGCAAGTTAAATTTTCTTATATAAAATATAATACCATTAAGGATTAATATAATCATACCTAGATTAAAAGTCTAGTGCTTATTTAGTTTCAGCCACTTAATAATATAAAAGAATTTATTTTATATTATGATCCTCATCAATATACAAAAGTATATAAGAATAATCACACTACATCTACAAAATGTCAATATCAAGCTGCGGCTTCAAATCCAAAATGATGAGAAGAAGAAAAATGATTTATTAGAATACGTAATAAACATATAAGAAGAAAGGTTGATCCAATAATTACATGAAGACCATGAAATCCTGTTGCTACAAAAAAGGTTGATCCATAGATTCTATCTGAGATAGAAAATGATGCTTCTATATATTCTAATATTTGAAGGATTGTGAAATAAAATCCTAAAGAGATAGTGATAATTATAGAATGAGTTGCGGATTTTAGGTTATTATTTATTAATGAATGATGTGCTCATGTAACGGATACACCTGAAGCTAGTAAAATTGCTGTATTGAGGAGAGGAATTTGGAATGGATTTAATGGGAAAATATTAATAGGAGGTCAACATGAACCAATATCTATATTTGGGGCTAAACTTCTGTGAAAATAAGCTCAAAAAAAAGCAAAAAAAAAACATACTTCTGAAATAATAAAAAGTATTATACCTCATCGTAACCCATTATAAACCTTAGATGTATGAAAACCTTGAAATGTTCTTTCTCGGATAATATCACGTCATCATTGAATTATTGTTAAAATTATAAGTAGTAGTCCAAAAAAGACGAGGGAGTTTTCATAGTTGTGAAATCATGAAGAGAGTCCTGTTGTTAAAAATAAAGCTCTTATAGATCCTGTTAATGGTCAGGGTCTAAATTCAACTAAATGGAAAGGGTTTCGAGTCAT